TTTACCTGAATCTTCTTCGATAATGGTACGGAACAATAGTCTGATTGGAGTAGATACACGAATCGCTTTAAATACAAGAAGCCAAGTGGGCGGATTAGTCCGAGTGGAGAGAAAAAAAAAAAGGATTGAACTGAAAATCTTTTCTGGAGATATCCATTTTCCTGGAGAGACAGATAAGATATCCCGACACAGTGGCATCTTGATACCCCCAGGAACAGGAAAAAGAAATTCTAAGGAATCCAAAAAATTGAAAAATTGGATCTATGTCCAACGGATCACACCTACTAAGAAAAAGTATTTTGTTTTAGTTCGACCCGTAGTGACATATGAGATATCGGACGGTATAAATTTAGCAACACTCTTCCCCCCGGATCTGTTACAAGAAAGGGATAATATACAACTTCGAGTTGTCAATTATATTGTTTACAGAAATGGCAAACCAATTCGGGGAATTTCTGATACAAGTATTCAATTAGTTCGGACTTGTTTAATTTTGAATTGGGACCAAGACAAAAAAAGTTCTTCTATCGAAGAGGCTCATACTTCCTTTGTTGAAGTAAGTACAAATGGTCTGATTCGAGATTTCCTAAGAATTGACTTAGTGAAATTCCCTATTTCGTATCTCAGAAAAAGGAATGATCCCTCAGGCTCAGGATTGATCTCAGATTCAGATAATGTGTCAGATTACACCAATAGCAATCCCTTTTATTCCAAGACAAAAATTCAACAATCACTTAGCCAAAATCAAGGAACTATTCGCACGTTGTTAAATAAAAATAAGGAATGCCCATCTTTGATAATTTTGTCATCATCTAATTGTTTCCGAATGGGTCCATTCAACGCTGGAAAATATCACAATGTGATAAAAGAATCAATTAAAACAGATCCTATAATTCAAATTAGGAATTTGATTGGCCCTTTAGGAACAGTCCTTCAATTTTTGAATTTTTATTCATTTTACTATTTAATAACTCATAATCCTATTTTGGTAACTAAATATTTGCAACTTGAAAATTTAAAACAGACTTTTCAAGTAATTAACTATTATTTAATGGATGAAAATGGGAGAATTTTGAATCCCGATTCATGCAGTAACATCGTTTTGAATTCATTCAATTTGAATTGGTATTTTTGTCATCCTAATTATTATCATAATTATTTTGAAGAAAGATCTACAATAATTAGTCTTGGGCAGTTTATTTGTGAAAATGTATGTATAGCCAAAAACGGACCCCATCTCAAATCGGGTCAAGTTTTGATTGTTCAAGTTGACTCTGTAGTAATAAGATCCGCCAAGCCTTATTTGGCCACTCCAGGAGCAACTGTTCATGGTCATTATGGAGAAATCCTTTACGAAGGAGATACATTAGTTACATTTATATATGAAAAATCGAGATCCGGTGATATAACGCAGGGTCTTCCAAAAGTGGAACAAGTGTTAGAAGTGCGTTCAATTGATTCAATATCGATGAACCTAAAAAAAAGAATTGAGGGTTGGAACGAGCATATAAAAAAAATTCTTGGAATTCCTTGGGGATTCTTGATTGGGGCTGAGCTAACTATAGTGCAAAGTCGTATATCTTTGGTTAATAAGATCCAAAAGGTTTATCGATCCCAGGGGGTGCAAATCCATAATAGGCACATAGAAATTATTGTACGCCAAATAACATCAAAGGTGTTGGTTTCAGAGGATGGAATGTCTAATGTTTTTTTACCTGGAGAACTAATTGGATTGTTGCGAGCGGCGCGAACGGGGCGCGCTTTGGAAGAATCGATCTGTTACCGCGCCATCCTATTGGGAATAACAAGGGCATCTTTGAATACGCAAAGTTTCATATCTGAAGCGAGTTTTCAAGAAACTGCTCGAGTTTTAGCCAAAGCTGCTCTCCGGGGCCGTATCGATTGGTTGAAAGGCCTAAAAGAGAACGTTGTTATAGGGGGGATGATACCCGTTGGTACCGGATTCAAAGGATTAGTGCATCGTTCAAGGCAACATAAGAACATTCCTTTGAAAACCAAAAAGAAGAATTTTTTCGAGGGGGAAATCAGAGATATTTTGTTCCACAACAGAGAATTATTTGATTCTTCTATTTCAAAGAAGTTTCATGATACATCAGAACAATCATTTAGAGGATTTAATGATTCCTAAAAGTGGATTCATACTTTTTAAATTTGAATTAAAAAAAAACTCTTTATTTATGGTCATTTTATGTGGTAATCGAAATAAAGATAATAACGAATAGAGGGTAGGGGTTTGGTTTGGATCGTGTATCGACATCGACACGGCCAATCTCCGGTAGAAGAAAATGTTCCATCGGAACAATTATTTAGTTCAGGGCAACCTCGTCGCTTTTTTTTTTCAAAAAAAAGCGGAAGTGGGGGGGAGAAATGACAAGAAGATATTGGAATATCAATTTGGAAGAGATGATGGAAGCGGGAGTTCATTTTGGTCATGGTACTAGGAAATGGAATCCTAGGATGGCACCTTATATTTCTGCCA